TTGCGGTTGGCCCTTATTCCCCCCCAAATCTCGAGACTTTTTACTTTACATACAAAGGATTTACTTGTTACTAATATAATCTAGCCCCTGTTCTTCTTTAGATCTACTTATTTCACTCCGATAGTATCATAAATCGAGTCAATGCAGAGGAAATGAATGCATTTCCATACTATTAAGTTAAGTGAAATAGATAAGACAAAATCTGGATTCTACCACATCACTTATTTTACTGGATCTTACGGAGCCTGTTCATGCAGGACATGATGGAGTATGATCATAGAAAAGATTCTCTTCGAGCGAACCAGCCTATCCTCTGTAGGGGGCTTGCGCGGTGGTTGGAACAAAGACACATTTAATTGTGAATTCAAATGTGGCAGATAAGAAAAAGTCATATATCTGCGCGGCCCAATCAATAGTTCAAGTCACACACTCCCATAATCCATTTTTTCTTCGAAGAATTCCCTTCAACTATTCGTGTCTGTCAAATAAATAATCCAATTTAGTGAAGTTGAAGGGAAATATCCAAAAACATGTCTTATTCTTTTAAATAATCCATATTTCTAGCAATGAAATACTATAGTTCTCCTCCCCCAAATGATAAATGATTGATTCAAAATATCTATGATCCATATTCTCTATAAAGGACCGGAAATGCCTTGCTTACGTATCATTGGAAAGTGCATTAACATAAATACGGCAGTAAGAAGAGGTAATACAAAAGTGTGTAAACTATAAAAACGAGTCAAAGTAGATTGTCCCACACTAGCACTTCCGCGTAATAACTCTACCACAGATGATCCTATTACAGGAATGGCTTCAGGTACGCCTGTTACAATTTTGACTGCCCAATAACCAATTTGGTCCCAAGGTAAGGAATAACCAGTTACACCAAAGGATGCGGTCAATACAGCCAAAACTACACCTGTAACCCAAGTCAATTCGCGAGGTTTTTTAAAACCACCGGTGAGATACACACGAAATACGTGCAGGATCATCATTAGGACCATCATACTTGCCGACCATCGATGAACTGATCGGATTAACCAACCAAAGTTAGCTTCGGTCATTATATATTGAACAGAAGCAAAAGCCTCAGTAACGGTGGGACGGTAGTAAAAAGTCATAGCAAACCCCGTCGCTACTTGGACTAAAAAACAAGTAAGTGTAATTCCTCCTAAACAATAAAATATGTTGACATGAGGAGGAACGTATTTACTAGTTATATCATCCGCAATCGCCTGAATTTCAAGACGTTCTTCGAACCAATCATAGACTTTATTGAGATAGGTAAAGGAACTCCCCCTCTGAGAACCGTATATGAGAATTTCATCTCGTACGGCTCAAACAGAAATACCCAAATACTGGTTATAACAGATATGTGTAATAGAAAGTTTGCAACTTCTTAACTTAACCCTATGATTCCAATCTTCTCTGAAGATACAAAAAATAGAAATCCGAGAGCTCTTCTTTGTGGTTATAATGCCAAAATTTCAAGTCGGCTCACTCGTCTTTATCTTGATCGTTACTGGCCTCTTGAATATTCTATTTACTTAACTTTTTTTTTCTTTGATTTGTGTTATTTTTTTTGTGTGTAATGCGACCTTACTGCTGTCTTCTTTATTATTGATAGGAATTCTCTTGTTAAGACCCTATGAATCGATTAAAAAAAAAACCTCAGATTCATACCAAAACCACGATGATTCAATAAAATCTTCAATCTAAGTCCAAAAATTCCCTGAGTAAGAACTAGTGGATCATCACTTATTCAATGAATAGATAGAATGAAAAAAATCCAAAGAAACGTCTGTCCTTTGATAAAAATAAGGAGAAGTGGCAGTTTGAAAGAATCATAATCTTTCGATTTTTTAGAACTTCTAACTCTTTGAAAAAATCTTTTAAGTCCGGTTTGCGGGGTCTAAATAGTAAGTATGAATCATAGTTCTAATACTTTAGAATCAATTTTCTATATTCCGTGCTCCAGATACTAGAATAAATATCAGACGGGATAAAACCATCTCTAGCAAGATGACAGACTCACTCTCTGTACTATCAATAGGATCAATTATAACAAGTCACACACTCATATTCCGGAAATACAGAAGAAAAGAAATTCCACGGTCGAACTACCAAACCAAAATAGAATGGGCTAAAAATCTAAGACCTAAATGTTTCACTTTGTATTGAAAAACTAGTTAGTCGGTTCTTGTGAATCTAATTCATAGAAATTCCGTCCAGTAAAATGGAAGAATTAAAAATCTCCAAAATAATAGATAGAAATATCGCAAATAGAGCCATTGCAACACCCATCAAAGGCGTAGTTCCCCACCCAGGGGCTACTTTACCATATTCCGAATTCAATGGTTTTAATAAATTCCCTACAGTAGTTCGTCTTGGACCAGATCTAGAACTACCCTCAACAGTTTGTGTAGCCATAAATCCTATTTTTTATTCATTGAGATCTGTTGACTTTGTATACCATTCCGCTGTAAATAAATGATCTTATCCTAGATCCATTTTGGTCTTGAAATTATATAATAATGGAAACAGCAACCCTAGTTGCCATCTCTATATCTGGTTTACTTGTAAGTTTTACTGGGTACGCCTTATATACTGCTTTTGGGCAACCCTCTCAACAACTAAGAGATCCATTCGAAGAACATGGGGACTAGTTGAAGTAATGAGCCTCCCAATTTTGGGAGGCTCATTACTTCAATTGAGATACTGAAAAATCATTTCGTCTTTTTAGTTGGAACTTTAGGTGGTTCTCTAAAAAAGATAGCGAAAAAAATTATTCCTAAAGTCGAAACTAAGAGGAATGTATAAACCAATGCTTCCATGGATTTGATCGTGGTTTACAATTATAGCTTTCATACCTGTTTATTTGGGATCGTCTCTCGGATAAAGAAAAAGAAAGAACAAGAGTAAAAATAGCGAGTCAAATCAAGATTTATCCGATTCCCTATGTCAAATTCAAATCACAAAAAGAAAATAAAGTCCAAAAGAAACAAAACAATGTTGTATCAGACTACTTGTCTTCTTGTAGTTGGATCTCCAAGTTTTTGGAATGTTCCAAATTCTACTTGAGTATCCAAATCTGGGTCAATACCAGCAAAAACATCTCTGAACAAGGTTCTAGCACCATGCCAAATGTGTCCGAAAAAGAAGAGCAGAGCAAACGAAGCATGTCCAAAAGTAAACCAACCCCTTGGACTGCTACGAAAAACACCATCGGATTTCAAAGTAGCACGATCTAATTCAAAAATTTCACCCAATTGAGCACGTCTAGCATATTTTTTCACAGTAGCAGGATCACTATAACTGACTCCATTGAGTTCGCCACCATAGAACTCAACAGTTACACCTACTTGTTCGACACTATACTTCGATTCCGCCCTTCGAAAAGGAACATCGGCTCTAACAATTCCGTCTCCGTCTACCAAAACAACCGGAAATGTTTCAAAAAAAGTAGGCATACGACGTACAAAAAGTTCACGCCCCTCTTTATCTCTAAAGATAGGGTGTCCTAACCACCCAACAGCTATTCCATCCCCATTGTCCATTGAGCCCGCTCTAAACAATCCCCCTTTTGCCGGATTATTGCCAATGTAATCATAAAAGGCTAATTTTTCGGGAATTTTAGACCAAGCTTCTGATAAACTTTGATTTTCGGCTAGCCCAGCACCAACTCTTCTATATATTTCTTGCTGGAAGTATCCCTGATCCCATTGATAACGAGTGGGACCAAATAATTCAATCGGAGTAGTTGCTGAACCATACCACATAGTTCCAGCAACAACAAAAGCTGCAAAAAAGACAGCAGCGATACTACTGGAAAGGACGGTTTCAATATTTCCCATACGCAATCCTTTGTACAGACGTTGGGGTGGACGGACACTAAGATGGAAAAGCCCCGCTAATATGCCCAATGTCCCTGCTGCAATATGATGAGAGGCTATTCCCCCTGGAACAAAAGGATCAAAACCTTCCACACCCCATGCGGGATTTACGGATTGTACCCTTCCGGTTAGTCCATAAGGATCGGACACCCATATTCCAGGACCATACAATCCTGTTACATGAAATGCGCCAAAACCAAAACAAGCCACCCCTGAAAGAAATAAATGAATTCCAAAAATTTTTGGCAAATCCAAAGAAGGTTTTCCTGTACGTTCATCACAAAAGATTTCTAGATCCCAATATACCCAATGCCAGATAGCCGCCAAAAAGCACAAGCCAGAAAACACAATATGTGCCCCGGCCACACCTTCGTAACTCCAAATACCTGGATTCGTTATAGTCCCTCCTGTGATACTCCAACCACCCCATGAATTGGTTATTCCTAAACGAGTCATGAAGGGTATAACAAACATACCTTGTCTCCACATTGGGTCAAGAACAGGGTCAGAGGGATCAAAAACGGCTAATTCATATAGAGCCATCGAACCGGCCCAACCAGCAACCAGAGCTGTATGCATTATATGGACAGAAAGCAAACGGCCGGGATCATTTAATACGACGGTATGAACACGATACCAAGGTAAACCCATGAAAATACCTCTTATATCAACAAAAAATAGACACTATGTAACTTTATTGCACTGTAAAAAACTATACTATGGACCCTCTCTTTTCAGTGGATTATCTCGGGTAAAAGATGAATATTTGTTCTAGTTTTTTAGTAATAATGGAAGAATTCTATTCGTAAGAACAAAAGAAGCAGATCTATTCTATACCCGATAAGTAACAATACGCAATGGTGGAGGGGAGGGGGGGTTGACCGTATTTTATATGAGTGTTTATATCTTTCTATCAGTGAATGCAGACATATTTGTTCATCACTCAAAGGACCTATTCGTAAGAATTTTCTTTTAGTCACTTGGTCTTCCTTTTGTATTTAGGATTTTTTTTTACGAATTTCTTCCACCTATAAAATATAATAAAGACCCATCATTATTAAGACAATAAACCCATTGTTACGTTTCCGCATCAAAGCGAGATATACTACTTAATTTAATTCTTTTTTCATTTAATGCCTATTGGTGTTCCAAGAGTACCCTTTCGAATTTCTGGAGAGGAAGATGCAACTTGGGTTGACGTATAGTGCGACTTGTCAGATATATTGGGGCATATGGGATTTCCCCGTTCTCTCCCCCGATCGAGATATCCTCTCTTTCACCCTAAAAAAGATTGATTGAATCAGCAAAAATTTGGAGCGTGAAGTGTAATGAAGTGTAATTAGATCCATTTTTTGGGGAGGTATCCAGATTAATATTAGCAATTTACAATAATTTATGGTTGGCTTGGTTGGACCAATAAAATGAAGCATCCAGGCTCTGTTTAGAAAAAAAACCCAATTGGTAATATATCTACGATTCCAACTTCTATCATATATTTGTATTTGCTGGAAAACATGAAATAAATTGAAGAAAAAAAAAAGTCGTAGCAAAAAGACGTGGTATTGGAATATTTGTGCTATATGTGCAAATCAAAATCGGGTAGATCTTTACTCGGAGTAGAACAGAAACCTAAAAGAATTGAAGAAGCCCATTCAGAAACAAGAAAATTACATCGTGATTTGGATTCGATCTCGATGAAAACAATACATCAATGAGAAGTTAGTTCAATAAGTGTTTAATACATTATTTTTTATTATAATATAGATTAATATAGATAAACGGGTCAAAAGTCGTCTTTCTTGAAAAATGTAAGAAAAAGACCTTTCGTTATAAGTTCGAAAGAGTCCGCTATGAAAAAAGAAAGAGGGTTGAAATCTACACATTGATTCTTTTTCGCGATTTTTGGTGAACCGTATGCATCAAAAGGTGCATGTACGGCTCCTAAGGGATAAAATTTTATCCTAATCAACCGACTTTATCGAGAAAGACTCTTTTTTTTAGGCCAAGGGGTTGATAGTGAGATATCGAATCAACTTATTGGCCTTATGATATATTTCAGTATGGAGGATGCTACCAAAGATTTTTATTTGTTTATAAATTCTCCGGGCGGATGGGTAATACCCGGAATAGCTATTTATGATACTATGCAATTTGTGCAACCGGATATACAGACAGTATGCATGGGATTAGCCGCTTCAATGGGATCTTTTCTTCTGGCAGGAGGAGAAATTACCAAACGTCTAGCATTCCCTCACGCTTGGCGCCAATGAGTCTTTTATTTGAGAAAAAAAAAAAGAAGACTATGCCTTCGCCATATGAATATTAAGTAATAATAGCATGGCACTTCGAATTCGATATGCGAAAATTTTTCAAAACCATTCGATTATGTATCGAAAGAGTAGTATGAGAAAACGGGTATTTCCTATTTTATCTGATCTATCAGGAGCCTAGTTCAGCGTCACAAACTTTTTTGTTTTCACACCGGAAAGCTTTTAACATTTAACAATATTTATGTTAGGAAAGAATATGAAAATAAAAAAAAAACAAGATTTTTTTTACTTATATAACTTATTTGAAAAAAAAAAAAAGAAACTTTGGGATTGCTGAATAACAGACGAAATAATAAAGCAACGGAACCATCATAGTATTTTTTAACTACTCCAAAACAAAAAAAAAAAGGAAGGGTGGTTATTGGATCATTTACCGATTTAGGTCTGATAGACTCTCCATCTTTTCTATTTCTTCGATGGAAGGTCAAAATCAATTCCATAGTAGAGCCGTATGCAATACGCAAAAGATGCCCGTACGGTTGTTCAATTCTATCTTTTTTTATTATTCTTTATCTCTCCTCTCGCCTTATCGTGCGAGATAGAGGAACCATTTATTATGTTATATCGTCAGGGTAATGATCCATCAACCCGCAAGTTCTTTTTATGAGGCACAAACGGGAGAATTTATCCTGGAAGCGGAAGAACTACTGAAACTGCGCGAAACTATCACAAAGGTTTATGTACAAAGAACGGGCAAACCTTTATGGGTTGTATCCGAAGACCTGGAAAGGGATGTTTTTATGTCAGCAGCAGAAGCCCAAGCTCATGGAATTGTTGATCGTGTAGCGGTTGAATAAAAAAATTAGCAGGGATTCCGCACAAATACACAATTTGAGATTTTATCTTCTTACCGGATTTCATATTTATTTAATATTTAATAGAATATCTCTATTAATTAATCTATTAATATAGAATATAAGTAATTCATAATCATCGGGTTAGGATTGATCTAAACCAGCTCATTATGTATACGATTCAACATGCCAACTATTAAACAACTTATTAGAAACACAAGACAGCCAATCAGAAATGTCACGAAATCCCCCGCCCTTCGGGGATGCCCTCAGCGCCGAGGAACATGTACTAGGGTGTATGTGCGACTCGTTCCGATCATGGACTAAGACAAAAGAGAGGAAACAAATTATTCCAGTATCAGGGATCGGTTAGGATAGAATGGAAGAACTCCATTCACTATCTTAAAAAAAAATCTATTAATAATTCCTTCTATTGTGTATCAAATTTATGGTTTCCGTTGGTGCAAATCCAATCACCTCCATTTTTCAATTTCAGATGAGAAAGACTTCCCCATTGGTAGCAAATGCTTATCCATTAAGCAGGGGAAATCCTATTTCAAAACGAAAAAGCGGAAAGATTATGCCCTTATTCTTGTAAGAACGGACTAACAGGGTCAGCTACCCAGCTAATCTTCATACTTAAATACCGTTACTGTATAGTTAGATTTCGTTGTGAAAGACCTATTACTAGCTATTTCATGGGTAGAGCCAAAGAGTGTGAACTGTACAAGTTAACAATAGTTGATTAAATGAGGGAAGGGGCTCCGGTGTATAGAGAGGACCTCGTCGTTTAAGAAGTAACCATAGAAACGATGGAATCCACTATTTCTTTATCCATTTCTATTTAATTGAATATGCTTTTTTGATACCTAGTATCAATACAATTTCTTATTTCGAGGTTAAATGCTTAGAAATAAAAAGAAAAAATCGTGGTTGGGAAGGTTATAGTAGCAAAAGCCATTGGAATTTTTTATTTTATACATTGGAAGAATCCGTTTTTCTTATTAAGAGACTAGTAAAGGGAAAAGAATAACTGAAAGAAAAGAAATCAAATAGTTATTCATCAAAGAATTAATTATTCATCAAAGTTTCATTTATTCAATGACCAGAATTAAACGAGGATATATAGCTCGGAAACGTAGGACAAAAATTCGTTTATTTACATCAAGCTTTCGAGGGGCTCATTCAAGACTTACTCGAACTATTACTCAACAGAAAATAAAAGCTTTGGTTTCGGCTCATCGGGATAGAGATAGGAAAAAAAGGGATTTTCGTCGTTTGTGGATCAGTCGAATAAATGCAGTAATTCGTGAGAATAGAAAGAATATATACTATAGTTATAGTATATTAATGTATAATCTGTACAAGAGGCAGTTGCTTCTTAATCGTAAAATACTTGCACAAATAGCTATATTAAATAGGAATTGTCTTTATATGATTTCCAATGAGATCATAAAACAAAATTCCCCGGAGACTGAACTCCGGGAAAGTAGAGTAGATATTTGTATGAAAAAATAGAATCATATGAGAAAGTCGTCAAAATGAACAACCACGTTCAATAAAAAAAGATTTATTATTCTTCACCGATTCTCTTTTTTCTTACAACACGATAATCAAAATGGGATTGTCGTAGTTTTCGAATAAAACCTCAATCCATATTTGATTTGAGTTTCGATTGGAATTTGAATTCCATTGAGGAGTAACCCTATTTTTTTTTTGTTTTAAGACCAGTAGTTCTAGCGGCCGACTCGCTTTTTTCAAATTGTTTTTCATTATTAAGAAAAGGTAACGAAGATAAAATACGAGCTTGTTTTATAGCAATCGTAATTAATCGTTGTTGTTTTAAGGTCAATCTATTCACCCGTCTAGATAATATTTTTCCTTGTTCACTAATAAATCGACTAATTAAACTCATGTTTTTATAATCAATTCGATCCCCCGATTGGATCGGGGGCAAACGCCTACGAAAAGATCGCTTGGATTTAAGAAAGAGTCGCTTAGATTTATCCATGGTTTGCTTATTCCTTATACCGAAAATCCTATTTCTTACAAAATTGGATTTTTTTCTATTTTTTATTCTTTAATAAATTCTTTAATAAATATATGTTTATTTAAATATAAAATATATCTTATATATACAATTTGTAATAGAATTTCTAACAATATGAAAAAATATATCATTTTTCATGTTCCTTGGAGGGGTGACACACAAGCGATCGATTTTCTCTATTTCTTTATCTCCCCGTGAATCGTATGTTTGCAACAAGAGGGACAGAATTTTCTCAATTCTAATCGACTAGGCGTATTGTGTCGATTCTTTTGAGTAATATATCTGGAAATACCTGTTGATTTCTTATTAACACTGTTTCGAACACAACTGGTACATTCCAAAATAACTCTTATTCGGATATCTTTACCCTTGGCCATGGGCCATGAACCTCCTTTGGTTTTTTGATTCACTTAACTCTTCTATTTTACGATTCGAAGCGAAAAAGAAGAAAGGAACGAAAAAAAAAATAGAAGTTGCTAACTCGAAATCCAATTATGAAGGATCGCGTTCCAATCAATATAGTATAGTAATAATTAAGTAATACAATGATTTCTAACTATATTTAGAATCACAGTACAGTATTTCAGTTTTCATTTAAGTATCCTGTATGATATTGTTGCCCCGCCCTAGCCATTCCATTTCCATTTCTGGTCTCACCCTATTATTTAATAGAAATGGAATTGATTATTAATTGAATTTCTTATTAATTAAATTCAATTGAAGCCTGGACCGAATTCCGAGTTTCACTGAGGCCGAATCCAACTTTCTTCTTTATCTTTTCTAACTTATTCTAATTCTAAAAAAAAAAAGAAGGAGAAAGAGGGATTAATCACAAATATTTGATTGTATCTCTAATCTTCTTCACCCCTTCCCGTGTCAATAACTAGAATGAAAAAAAAGGGAATATCAATGCATCTGGGAATAAACGATTGATCTCTATCAATAGACCTGCTAAAGCCCCGAACCATAGAGTACTTACCACTGGTGCCACGGAGAGATATGTTTTTAGATCTCGCATTTTAAATCCTCCTTCTTTATTCTTAATTCTTTATTGTAATTTGTAATACAGAATTACATATTACATATATAAATATGATCAGATGGTTATTTAGTTAATAACCACTTGTATTTGTACGCGGAATTCCTAATTCAAATTGAAATGTACAACGATTCATTAGATATTCTTTTTTTTTTATTCTAATTAATATTATATGTTATACGATATGAAACTAAAAAGAAAAAAATGGCAGGATAATTTCTATATATCAACGGAGAAAATCAAGATGTGGAAAACAAGACAAAGATTCTTTACAATGACACTGTAAACCAATTGAAAGGGATGTAGCGCAGCTTGGTAGCGCGTTTGTTTTGGGTACAAAATGTCACGGGTTCAAATCCTGTCATCCCTATCCCTAACTATTACTTATCTTATGAGCAGTAACAAGGGATCAATTGAGACCGATTAAAATTGGACATACACACTCAATCGAAATAGATATATATTCTATCAATATAGATATTATATTATGAGAGTTCTATATATATATATCTATTTCTCTATTCTATCTATCTATTTCTATATAGAAATTATATAGTATATGCATGCAAGATGAATTGGGGTCACATAAAATTATTTATGAAAATAAAGCGCTCTTAGTTCAGTTCGGTAGAACGCGGGTCTCCAAAACCCGATGTCGTAGGTTCAAATCCTACAGAGCGTGATTCCATTCTTGTTAGATCGAGAATGACACTGAAATAATGGAACAGCAGGCTAAAGTCTTAATTTTACCTCCTGTGGATTAGGATTAAAACAAAGAAATAGAGGGTCAATAGACAAAAAAGATGTTAATTAATCAAAGGTCCAACTGATCACCACGTCGGTATTGTAAATATGCAGTTACGAATAATCCAGCCAAAGTAATAGGAATTAGACCTAACACGATTCCAAATAGAAAAACTTCAATCATTTTAATTTGTTTGAAAGGAGAAAGGGGGAGGTAATATATATCCTTAAATATTAACCTGTATTGCCCATGAATCTCAATGACCAAGAATTGGAAATTGACACGGTAAGGAACTATAGAATATATTGAATATCCCAGGAAGATTTCTTTTTATGAATTGTGCATTCAATGAATTTCAGAATTTCAAATCAAATAAGTCGTATCTTGCTCAGACCGATAAATAGAGATGAGGTTATAGTTAAAGCTGCTAGTAGAAAACCGAAATAACTAGTTATAGTGGACATGAAGAGGCTAAATGAAATATGTTCTTTTTATACATATGTTTAAAAAGCACTTCCCTAAGTTTCCATTTTTGAAAGAAAGATAGGAAGATAAGCAAGAATACCACTTGAAAAATACAATTGAAAGTTTTTGATTCATCAATCAATCATTATAGACGAACAAAAATATAGTGACATAGGTAAGAAATCCATTCATCATCTGTGACATCTACCCACCCTGTGATTCCAAATCAACAGATTCATTGAGCAACTCTTGAGTAAACTAATATAATAAAAATCTTTTTATTATATTTATATTAAACTAGAACTAGAATAAGAACTTTGTTGTGTAACTTCATTCAATTCAAAAAAGAAAACTCTCTTTTTCTTTGAATTAATATAGAATCCAATCGGAAAAATATCTATTTTTATCCTTTATTTATTTATTAATTTGGATTGTATCTAATCCATTTTTCTATTTTAGAACAAAAGAAGAGTGAGCCTATAATGCCCTTTACTTTTTTACTTTCATTTTAACATTTTAACTCATTGGATTTTGTAGTGAGTTCCATTCTCATAATATCTTCAACGAGAAAAAAAAAAAAAAGGTATCAGATCGCTCGAAACTAGGGTTTTATATTCTTTTTCTTTCCATATTTTTATTTAATAGAAAATAAGGCTCTATCCTTGTAATTAAGCCAAGAAGGAGCCTTTTGGGTCTAATACAAGAACAACAAAGCGCGTGCCGCGAATATTGATAAAAATCTTATTAAAAATGGAATTTGTTGTTATTTTTCTGCCATTAAATACTATCTATTACTGCTATTATTGTTACTTGTTACTGGACAACTAACCAATTCTTTAAAATGAAAAAAAAAAAGAGGGGGTTCTAACAAAAAACATCTTCTACAATCACAAAAAATATATTTCTAGATTTCGCATCTAAGTGAATTGTAGAAATATGATAATCTCCTCCATGAATTATTAGAAACCAATCCGTCGGATTCACATTTTATTTGATCCTCAGTTTCTAGTCCGAAGCTAATAATGTGGAAAACCCTCATTTTTGACTATAAAAAATGGAGGAATTCTCTATTGAGTACATCGCGATAAGCAACAAGAAAAGAAGAAAAAAATTCTTAAATTATCTAGTACTTGATCTCGCTACTGATTGTGAAATTGCGTTGCTGTGTCAGAAGAAGCATA